CACACTAGCACTTCCGCGTAATAACTCTACCAAAGTCAATCCTATTATAGGAATGGCTTCAGGCACGCCTGTCACGATTTTTACGGCCCAATAACCAATTTGGTCCCGAGGTAAGGAATAACCAGTTACACCAAAAGATGCAGTCAATACAGCCAAAATGACACCCGTAACCCAAGTCAATTCGCGAGGTTTTTTAAACCCACCTGTGAGATACACACGAAATACGTGTAGGATCATCATTAGGACCATCATACTTGCTGACCATCGATGAACTGATCGGATTAACCAACCAAAGTTCGCTTCGGTCATTATGTATTGAACAGAGGCGAAAGCCTCTGTAACGGTCGGACGATAGTAAAAAGTCATAGCAAAACCGGTAGCTACTTGTACTAAAAAACAAGTAAGTGTAATCCCCCCTAGACAATAAAATATGTTGACATGGGGAGGAACATATTTACTAGTTATATCGTCTGCAATCGCCTGAATCTCGAGACGCTCCTCGAACCAATCATATACTTTATTGAGATAGGTAAACCAAAGAGACTCCCCCCCTGAGAACCGTATATGAGAATTTGATCTCGTACGGCTCAAGCAGAAACACCCAAATAGTGATTGCAACGGATATGGAATAGAAAGTTTGATTCTTCTTAGCCACTTCATTTGAATCTGAAGATATGAAGCGAAAAACCAAAATCCGTAATCTCTTCTTTGTGATGATAATGCCAAACGAAATATCAAGTTGGCTCGTCTGTCTTTATGTTGATCATTACAGGCCTCTTGAATCTTCTCCTCGCCTATTATTTTCTTTTTGATTTGTTGTTTGTGTGTAATGAGTATAATATATGTTTTGTTTACTATTGATAGGAATTTTCTTGTTGAGACCCTATGAATCAATTGAAACCTCAGATTCATACTATAACCACGATGATTCAATAAAGCCTCCGAGCTAAACCCAAGGGTTCTCTGAGCAAGAACCATTTGATCATCACTTATTTAATGAATATTTCATAAGTGGGTGGAAAGAATGACTAAAAATTCATAGAAACATTTGTCCTTTGGTCAAAATAAGAAGAATTCCGAAGGAAAGGGAAGAAAAGAAAAACCGTTCGATTTATGAAGTACCTCTTTGTTTGAAAATTTTTTGGAGTCCGGTCGCGAGGTCTGAATAATAGGTATGAATCATAGTTCAAATATTTCTTTCTTGAGCTATTCCGCGTATTCCGTGCTCCAGATACTAGTATGAATATCCGACGTAGAACCATCTCGATAGAGATGACAGACCTATTTTCTGTACTATCAACAGGATCAATTATAACAAGTCACACACTCATATTCCGGAAATACCGAAACGACGGAATTCCACGGTCGAACTGCCAGAATGATCTAGAAATCCTAGTCCTAATCTTTTTTGATTCAAAAGCTAGGACTTCATTGTTCTTATGGATCTAACTAACTCGTGGAAATTCCATCCAGTAAAACCGAAGAATTATAAATTTCCAAAATAATAGATAGGAATATGGCAAATAGAGCCATTGCGACCCCCATGAAGGGGGTCGTTCCCCACCCAGGAGCCACTTTACCATATTCCGAATTCAACGGTTTCAATAAATCCCCTGTAATAGTTCGTCTTGGACCAGATCTAGAACTACCCTCAACGGTTTGTGTAGCCATAAATTCTATTGCATTGATTGAGGTCTATTGACTTTGTACACTTTTCGTTTTAAATAAATAATCGTATCATAGCGTAGATCCATCGTGGTATTGAAATTATCTAATAATGGAAACAGCAACCCTAGTCGCCATCTTCATATCTGGTTCACTTGTAAGCTTTACCGGGTACGCCCTATATACCGCTTTTGGGCAACCCTCTCAACAACTAAGAGATCCATTCGAGGAACACGGGGACTAGTTAAAACAATGAACCTCCCATATTGGGAGGGGGGACTCATTACTTCAATCGAGATAATGAAAAATCATTTCGTCTTTTTAGTTGGAACCTTAGGCGGTTCTCGAAAAAAAATAGCGAAAAAAAGGATTCCTAAAGTCGAGACTAACAGGAATGTATAAACCAATGCTTCCATAGATTTGATCCCGGTTTACAATTATAGCTTCCGCACCTATTCATTTCGTTTGGGATCATTTTCCGAAGAAAGAAAAGGCAAGAGTCAAAAAAGGGCAACGATGAAAATGAAGATTTCTCCAATACTGTATATCAAATAAATAAAATCCAATAAGGGCAAAAGAAAGATAGCGGAGCAATGTTGTATCAGATTACTTGTCTCCTTGTAGTTGGATCTCCAAGTTTTTGGAATGCCCCAAATTCCACTTGAGCATCCAAATCCGGATCAATACCAGCAAAAACATCTCTGAACAAAGTTCTAGCGCCATGCCAAATGTGTCCGAAAAAGAAGAGCAAAGCAAACGTCGCATGTCCAAAAGTGAACCAACCCCTTGGACTGCTACGAAAAACACCGTCGGATTTCAAAGTAGCACGATCTAATTCAAAAATTTCACCCAATTGAGCACGTCTAGCATATTTTTTCACAGTAGCAGCATCGCTATAACTGACTCCATTGAGTTCGCCACCATAGAACTCAACAGTTACACCTACCTGTTCGACACTATACTTCGACTCTGCCCTTCTAAAAGGCACATCGGCTCTTACAATTCCGTCTCCGTCTACCAAAACTACTGGAAATGTTTCAAAAAAAGTAGGCATACGACGTACAAAAAGCTCATGTCCTTCTTTATCTCTAAAGATGGGGTGTCCTAACCATCCAACGGCTATTCCATCTCCGTTGTCCATTGAGCCCGCTCTGAATAATCCCCCTTTCGCCGGATTATTACCAATGTAATCATAAAAGGCTAATTTTTCGGGAATTTTAGACCAAGCTTCCGACAAACTCAGATTTTCGGCTAGCCCGGCGCTAACCCTTCGATATATTTCTTGCTGGAAGTATCCCTGATCCCACTGATAACGAGTGGGACCAAATAATTCAATGGGGGTAGTTGCTGAACCATACCACATAGTTCCAGCAACAACGAAAGCTGCAAAAAAGACAGCGGCGATACTGCTGGAAAGTACAGTTTCAATATTGCCCATACGTAATCCTTTGTATAGACGTTGGGGAGGGCGGACACTAAGATGGAATAGGCCCGCTAATATGCCCAATGTCCCCGCTGCAATATGATGGGAGGCTATTCCTCCCGGAACAAAAGGATCAAAACCTTCCGCGCCCCACGCTGGATTTACGAATTGTACTTTTCCGGTTAGGCCATAAGGATCGGACACCCATATTCCAGGGCCATACAAGCCTGTTACATGAAAAGCGCCAAACCCAAAGCAAGCCACCCCCGAGAGAAATAAATGAATTCCAAAGATCTTAGGCAAATCCAAAGAGGGTTTTCCTGTACGTTCATCACAAAATATTTCTAGGTCCCAATACACCCAATGCCAGATAGCTGCTAAGAAGCACAAGCCGGAAAACACAATATGTGCCCCGGCCACACCCTCGTAACTCCAAATACCCGGATTCGTTATCGTTCCTCCTGTAATACTCCAACCACCCCATGAATTGTTTATTCCTAAACGAGTCATGAAGGGGATAACGAACATGCCTTGTCTCCACATTGGATCAAGAACGGGGTCAGAGGGATCAAAAACAGCTAATTCGTATAGAGCCATCGAACCGGCCCAACCAGAAACTAGAGCTGTATGCATTATATGGACAGAAAGCAACCGACCGGGATCGTTCAATACGACGGTATGAACACGATACCAAGGCAAACCCATGGAAATACCCCCTTTTTCAAAGAAAAAATAGACACTATGTAGCTTTATTGCATTGGAAAAGACTATGCTATGGACCTCGCCCTTTTAGTGGATTATCCCGAAGCAAGGGTGAATATTTTTTCTGTTAGGTTGATCATAATTGAACAATTCTGTTCGTAGGAACAAAGAAAAGCAGACCTATTCTATACCTAATAAGTATCAATACGCAATGCAATGGGGGTTGGTCTCGTTTTTTATGAGTGAATGCATAGATACTTGTTCATCATTCAAACGATCCGTTCGTCAGAATTTTTCTTTATTCATTCCCTCTTCCCCCGTGAACCTTACAATCTATGGCTAAAATCCGATAAAAGGTAACAATATTATGAAGACAATAAGCGCGTTTTACGTTTCCACATCAAAGCGATTTCTGGTACTTAATCTCTCTTTCTTTAATTTGATGCCCGTTGGTGTTCCAAAAATACCCTTTCGTCTTCCTGGAGACGAAGAAACAAGTTGGCTCGACCTATAGTGCGACTTGTCAGACATATTAGGTCATATGGGATTTCCCCGTCCTCTCCCCCGATCGAGATATCCTCCGTTTCGCCCAAGAAAGATTGATTGAATCATCAATAATTCGTAGCGTGAAGTGCAATTAGGTCAATTTGCTAGGGGGTATCTTTTATAAGAATTTATGGTTGGCCTGGACCAATAAAATGAAGTATACAGGCTCCGTTTCGAAAAAACCAAACGGGTAATCTATGTATGATTACCCCCGTATCATAAATGATTTCCTTAATGCCACACGAGCGATCTCATACTGCCAGACAATGGAGTAATACGATGAATACATCAAATATTGGGCGGAAGGCATAAAATAAAAGGAATTGAAAAGAAAAAAGGAAAAGTGGTACTAAGATTCTTTGTCCTATATGTGCAAATAGAATTCGGGCGGATCTTTACCCGGAGTAGAGCATAAACCTAAAAATCAAAAAGTAGAAGAGGCCTATTCAGGAACAAGAAAATGACATTGTGATTTGGATCTCGATGAAACAATACATCAATGAGAGGTTAGTTCGATAAGCTCAACGAATTCTGGGGAAGTAAGCCAAAACTCATGTTTCTTGAAAAATAGAAGAATAAAGGCCCCTTAGTTAGGAAAAAATCTGCTACAAAAAAAGAAAAAGGGCTAGAATCGACACGTTGATTCTTTTTTTTTTTCAAAATTTGGATTTTTTGAACCGTATGTATTCAAAGGTGCGCGTACGGTTCCTAAAGGATACAATTTTGTCCTAATCAACCGACTTTATTGGGAAAGATTACTTTTTTTAGGAGACGAGGTTGATGATGAGCTCGCGAATCTGATTGCCGGTCTCATGATATTTCTCGGCATAGCGGATCCAACCTGGGATATTTTTTTGTTTATAAACTCTCCCGGCGGATTCATAATCCCAGGAGTGCTTGTTTTTGACACTATGCAATGGGTGAACCCTATTGTGCATACAATAGGCATGGGAGTGGCTGCTTCAATAGGGGCTTTCATCCTGGTCGGAGGAGAAATTACCCAACGTGTAGCACTCCCTTACGCTTGGCGCCAATGAATTTTTGATTTTCGAGAAGGAGAAAATTATGCCTTCGCTATATGGAATTTGAATAAATAAATAAAAAGAATAAGTAATAATAGCATGGCACTTCGATTTAGATATTAGTAAACTTTTTCAACACGAGGTTATGAATTGAGATAGTAGTATGGAACGGACAAAAGGTATTTCTTATTTAATCTTATGCATCGGGGGTCCGTTTCAGCGTCACAAACCTTACCTTTTTTCAACATTAGAAAGAAGTCTTTTCCCGATATTTATGTTATGAAAGGATATGAAAATGAAAAAAAAAAAAGATCATTTTTTCCTGGGTCAGAAAGAAACTTTGGGATTGTTGAGTCTCAGACGAGATAAACATAGAAAGCAACGGAACTATCATAGTATTTTTTGAACTCCTACAAATACAAAAGAAAAGGAAGGATGGTAAATGTCATTCAACGGTCTGGCTGGGTCTGATGGGTTTTATTTGTCTCTTTCTTCGATGGAAAAAGAAATTCCATTGTAAAGCCGTATGCACTGCACAAAAGATGCCTGTACGGTTGTTCAATTCGATCTTTTTCTTTTTGTTATTCTTTATTCCTTTCACTTTGCCCGATGATGCGAAGGTCGAGATAGAGGAAGCGTTTATTATGTTATATCATCAGGGTTATGATACACCAGCCTTTCTGTGCTTATTTTGAGGACGAAGACGAAGACGAAGACGAAGACGAAGACGAAGACGAAGACGACGATGACGATGACGACGATGACGATGACGATGACGATGACGATGACGATGACGATGACGATGACGATGACGATGACGATGACGATGACGATGACGAAGACGAAGACGAAGACGAAGACGACGATGACGATGACGAAGACGATGACGATGACGATTTGGGCAACGAATTTTTCCCGGAAATGATAGAATTTCTGGAAATGTATAACGACATCATAAGAATTTTTGCAGAAAGAACGGGCGCTCCTATATGGGCTGTAATGCTCGACATGGAAAGGGATGTTTTTATGTCCGCAGAAGAAGCACAAGATCATGGCATTGTTGATCTTATAGGAATAGAGATAGAGTATCTATTCCGGCGCGCACTTTCAGCATAATTTTCTCTTCTAAGAAATTAAGGAAATTAAGAAATGTAAAGAAATCGACAGAATAGAGAAACAATTATAACGTAACGTTTGTTACAAAAAGAGTTGACAGACAGAAAGAATTTACGTATATAAATAACGTAATCAAAGCTCTTATATTTTTTTTATTTCTAGGGAGGGAAAACACCATGAAATTATTGTTTCCGTTTGTGACTCTTATAATCATAGGGTACCTTATTAGGGGTGGAGGCCTATAACCTATAATAGGTAGGATCGGTGGAATAATAGGAATGATAATTCGAATTATCATTCCTATTATTAGGGTTGGATTCATAATTGTAACCATAATTCGATCACTATTCAGATTCATAAATCCGAGGAATCATGATTTGATCTCCTCATCTCGGTAAAATAAATCTGAAATGGAACTTATTCTTTTTTATTCATACTTTTTCTTTCCTAATTCATAATCATCCGGTTAGGATCGATCTAAACCGGCCCATTCTTTATAGGATTCAACATGCCGACTATTAGACAGCTTATTAGAAACACAAGACAGCCAATCAGAAATATCACGAAAGCCCCAGCGCTTCGAGGATGTCCTCAGCGCCGAGGAACATGTACTAGGGTGTATGTGCGACTCGTAATGATAATAGATCTTTTCAAAAAATGAAAAGAATCGGGTAAAGATTTTTTCATTCCCCTTATTTCACTTATGTTTTTAACATAAGTGCTGTATTTTTTATATTTATTTTATATTTATTATATAAATAAGATATAAGATATAAGTAAGGAAAATCTACAAAAAAGAATAGGAATGTAGAAAATCCAATAGAATAGGCTTTTCGTTTTGACAAACGAAAAGGGGAAGAAAGCTAGAATAGGCGAACGACGGGAATTGAACCCGCGTATGATGGATTCACAATCCACTGCCGTAAGCCACTTGGCTACATCCGCCGTTTGAGAGAAGGAAAAAACAGAAAAAATGCTTATTTAAAGGGCTGCTGAATTGAACAGATCAATGCCAACTTATTCCAT